GTTAAGCCCTGATCAATGAACCTACAAAATCCTTCAAATTGTATCTGATTCAACCCGGGTATTGTAGACATTCCAGCATTTCCGTCACCGAGCATTTTGAATTTCCCATTTATCAAAAAATCCCATTCTTTTCTCATTCTGCATTGAATCATATGAATCGATCTAGCAATGATGGAATTTCGATTCTGTTTACTGAATCACATGAAATTTTACCCAACTCCATATATATGGAATGTATGAAATACGTATGAACGGAGGAAAAAAGATGATTTTAGACTTAATTTTAGACTTAGTTAAATTGGAATTTCTAAGAGACAGATCCAAACGGAAAGGAATTGATAAATTCCACTTAGAATTATGGAGTTTTTTTATTTTGTCTAGAATAGAAAATTCACTTTATACCATTATTATGATATTACATATTCCAATCCGATTGGATATCAGAAAAATAAATGGATTCGGGATTTGATCCATTCACGGGGATAAAGACATAAAAATCAGAAACAATATAACAATAGAAAGTTAGAAGGTTCATTTTTTTAGTACTTAACTCTTTCGTGAATTCCATTGTTCCAAAAAAGATTTGCAGAGAACTCCTTTTTCTTTTTTTCGTAGAATTTTTATTTTTAGAATACGATTGAAGTGCATAAGAAGGCTTGTATTTATTAAACCCGCGCTGCTATAGCTATCTATCCATACATCGTTCTCCTTTATTGCATACTTCTACTCGGGACAGCACATGTCGTACTCTATCAAAATTTCGATTTTCTCTTCAATCTAATCAATCTAAATTGCAGTACGACAAGTGTCCGCCAATTCCCTATAAACAGGCATCATACACAAATAATATACCCCATAAGCTAACTGTGGAACACAACTTATGTTTGGGGTTTACATATACTAATAATTGACATGATAATTGAAATCAGTCTTTATTTTTTTATTGCAATAAAAAAAAATAAAGACTCATTAGTTATATATCAATTTTGATTTTCTTATATCATTTATCATTAGGGAAAGACAATTTGAGATGTAAATCCAAGAGTGGGTCATGAATTTACAGTCATATAGTTAATGGTTCCAATTTGTTCTGAATTTTTGCTTTTGTAACTGAAAAAAATTCCCATTTGGTTTTTTAATAGAAAAGAGAGGTATTTAGATATTGGGTGTTTTGAGATACTATAAAATTAATTGAAGGGAAGGAGCCGGCCCCCCCAAAAAAAACAAATAACAAATAAAGGGGAATATTTTCATCTATTTGGTATCGTTTTGGCGACATGGCCGAGCGGTAAGGTGGGGGACTGCAAATCCTTTTTCCCCAGTTCAAATCTGGGTGTCGCCTGATTAACAAAAGACAAGACTCGAAATCCCTTATTCTTTATTCTCTTTTGCTGTTATAACTCGCCGAATTTTTCCCAGCAAAACACGCGTAGTCTTGAGACTTTCTTGATTGGAAACAGCTGGTGGTTCCCTTCTTTAAATTAAAGTGCCGTAACTCGTTGTATTTAGGATTCAAGTAAAGATTAAAGATTATAGTAGTGGAAGGGCTATCATATCAAATAAAGAGTTACCGATTTTTTTCCATTACTAATGTCGTGTCTACTGGCCGGGTCTTAAATTAGATTGGATGGATAATTGGCTTTTTTCTTTTACTTAATGATAATGAAGGACAAGAAAAATAAAGAATAGGTATCAGTATTCCTACATATATATATTAGTAGCATTCCCTTTGATACTTAAAAAGAAAAGCGTAACTGCAGTTTCATTTTTCATATTTATTGGAGTCTTTCATCAAGGGTGTTGGGTCAGAATCCCCTTTTGACTCTGCACCAGTGATTCCACTATTATTAATAAACACTAATGGAATAATTCCTTCATATTCAGAGAGATAGGGGACATAATTCACATGGATATAGTAAGTCTCGCTTGGGCTGCGTTAATGGTAGTCTTTACATTTTCCCTTTCACTCGTAATATGGGGAAGGAGTGGACTCTAGAGATACTACGAATTGAGTTGGGGAATCAAATTGTATCACTTTTTTATAGATTTTTTATAGATCGTTTTGCAAAGCATAAATAATCTTTATTAATTATTTAATATATTGAATTCATTAATTTAATTCAATTTCGAATTAAAAAATTGAATTAATAAAAATATCTTCATTCCGAAATTTTATTGGCTTTTATTTCTGCTGTGCTTTATTGACGCGTTTGCTATCATGGCTGAAGGATTCAAAATCGATAGGATAACCCTTTTCAAATTTCGAAATCCGAAGAAGTTACCATAGAACGCCTTGGATTATCTGTAAACCGCGCAATCCATTACTTCTTTGAAATGCTAAAAAAAAGATTACTTTCTAATTTTCTATAAATTAGAAAATAATAAGAGTTGCCTCGCGATTATTTCAGATTGATTGGAATCAACAAAAATAAAATAGATAAAGGAAACAAATAGATGAAGCAAAGAAATAGAATTGAGATACTATGTACATTCCATATATTTAATTGATATTAACATTTATGAAGATCCATATACATATTGTAGATTGATCTCGATTCAGTTTGTATCTTTCTAGATTACAATAATAAAAATGGATAGTATGGTCGAACGATTCATTTTTGAATCGTTCGACCGTACTATTACTATCGGATCTTAGAGGCTACTGCGGATTCTAGTCCGTTCATTGCATTTGGGAAATTGCATTTTTTTTTTGAGTTCTTAAATCATTGATAAGAACTAAGAAATCAAGTGTAATTCAAATTAATCACTTTAATTACTTTGACTGACCGTTTTTACATATATTATAAGCAAAAAAGCAGTAGGAACTAGAATGAACAGTGCAGTAGCAATAAATGCGAGAATATTTACTTCCATAATCTCATCGTTTCGTTTTTTTTTTTTTACTTCGCAATAACTCGGGATTTAATCCCGTAGAGATGATAAATCTTTCGTTTGTCAATTCAATGGGATCGATTCGATTTCAATGATATTGAATCGGATCAATATCATGAATAACAATATCTGAGCTATCAAGTCGAGAATTGAATAGTATAACATAGGCGGATCTTTTATCCACATACCAATACAAACTTAGATTCCTGATTCACTCAAAAGAATTCCTTTCCTTTCTATTTTAAGACTTTATTTTGATTTATCATTCTTTTCCATTCTGTCTTTTCGATAACCTACCGCCTTTCTTGTACAATCATCTACCCGCTTTCCACTTCCATTGTTTCCAAACGGTTTACAAATAAACCCAAACAAACAGAAAATAGAAAAAAGGAAGGAATTAAGTTCTAAACTCCCTTTTTTTAATGATCTAATTTTCTTGGAAAACAAAGAAAAAGAAGGATACCTCGGGGAATGAAACTATAGCATTTGTACCCAGTTTAACAGAAAATGGAGAGAGATATTTATGTATTTTTTTATTGGATTTGGATCCGTCGGGACTGACGGGGCTCGAACCCGCAGCTTCCGCCTTGACAGGGCGGTGCTCTGACCAATTGAACTACAATCCCGGAGAAATAAAACGTACAGCATCCGTATTCTTATGATTTGATTCAAACCATTTTGATTTTGATTAATAGTGCCCTGTTGTAACAGAGACGTGAGTGATATCCACATGAATATACACTTTAGTGAAAGAAGAAAGCAGCACGGATTATTGATTATTAGTAATCCTTTCGTTATTGCCAAATCGATTGAGAATCCATTTTTCATTGAAAAAAGCGTCTTTTTGTCTTTGCTTTCTTCTTTTCATTAGACTTTATACTTAATAATCCTGATAGAAATCTAGATCACTAGCAAGATCAGAATCAGAATTTATGAGACCAAATAAATGGAACAAATAAAAAAACAGTGGTGGGGATATATCAGAAAATTTGACTTTTTTGATTCTTTCATATCTTCCATTTCTGGAAAACTAAAGGGGTTATATCATTTCATGGTGAATCAGCGAATTATTAATTATTGGGCCGAGCTGGATTTGAACCAGCGTAGACATATTGCCAACGAATTTACAGTCCGTCCCCATTAACCGCTCGGGCATCGACCCAGAAAGAGTCTATTCGAGTCTTATTGATAATCCATGATCAACTTCCTTTCGTAGTAACCTACCCCCAGGGGAAGTCGAATCCCCGCTGCCTCCTCGAAAGAGAGATGTCCTGAACCACTAGACGATGGGGGCATAATTGCCCGACCACCATCATACTATGCTCATAGTATGAGCAGTTTTTTGAAATTGTCAATATAATGGAATGGTATGACTAGATCCGAAGGATCTTTACGTCTTTTCTGATCCCATACCATAGCATTTTTTGATTCGTTTTCGTCATTTATATTCATGAATCACTCATTCGAATCTTTATTCTGAAGATTCTAGAAAATTAATATAAAAAAAAGAAGGTTAAACTTCATTTCTTCCACTTTCATTCATTGATTAACTTCTTGTTAAGATCAGAGAGGCTTATCTCCATATCACGCTAAGCCAGAAAATTAACAGATGAGAAATCAAAATCTGAAAATCTGGGGGATCAACAGGTTATCGAAATTTGTTTTTTCTCTAAAAATTGGGTTCAGAGCACAACCAAAATCTCTTCAGCACATGCTTCAATAAAATATCTTGGATCTACGTCGAATTGGTAGGTACATGTATACATCAAATGGATTTTGTTTCGTTCTGATGGGGGTCAGGTCAATTCAAATCAATTTCATTCGGGTTGGTCTTGAAACAATTAATTTTGTTGATATTTATCAAACCCAATATCAATAAACAAAAATTACCTTATACCTATACTCCTTAAGTAAATCAAAATTATCGTTCCCGAAGGGGACACTAACTAGTATGAGTCTACTGAGTATGAGTCTACTGTGTATACTTATATGAGTCTACTGTGTATACTTATTATATAACTTATAATATGTATATATACATAGATAGATCCATCTTATGCGCCTACTGACTCATTCAGTAATTGAATAAAACGGCCCTTTTAACTCAG